TACAACTACACTATATACGATCTCGAGTAATAGAAAAAAAGATTACAATAAAGATTACAATATTGATATTAGAGTAGAAAAAAAGGAAAGAGATCTCAAAGATCTTTTTCCTAAAATTCCCGTTTGGTCCATTTATACCATAATCAAACCTTCCCCTCAATTAATATTCAATTTAGATTGGTCATCCAATCCGAATATTCACTATTTGGACTCCTAATTTGACTAAGAAGTCTTGCGATATTACGACGTGTTATTAAATAAAAAGGATGTTCTATCAAACGATTCGCCTTTTGAGTTGATTTTATTCAACGATTGACCAAACGAAAATATTAATAAATAATCAATTATATGAACTTAGATCAATCAAATTAATTTCTATGCAACGATTCGGCCCAATCAATTTATCCATTGATTATCTTATCAATTTAGGTTGCAGGATAATGATAAACAAGGGGGAAGGGAAAGGCAAATTTATAACAAAGGGGATTCATAAATGGTTCGTAGAGGGAAGGTCGAACTAGGTATATGGAATTGAATGGCGATAAGTTAACTCTTGTCAAGGGTTAGACGCATCCTTATTAAATCCGATTGCATTCAAGATGAAGAAAGAGTGGGTTTACATTGTGTAAGAAAGACATGTATATGTGATATTAGATATTGACTAGTTATATACGAGCTAAAGATATATCTAAATTTCCCTACTAATCGAATATGAGTGTAGATGGGGATTCTATAGAAGTCCTTCTGTCTCATATGTGACTGTGAGTTGAAGATGAAGTCAATAAAAAAATCGAAGAATTCAAAGTCAAAGAGCGGTTCGGGACAAAGAAACGGAAAAACTAAAGTTGTATGGATTCACAAAGACTTTCTCGAGAGAAACTAAAAAAGAGATATCAAAGTAGTTTTGATAATTCAAGAATGTTATTACTTGAATTCGAAGTTCGTAGTTACTTTGACTGGATGAATCGTAGCAATCGAATAATTAAGTCATAGTTCATTGGTTGAATGTATCATTAACCATTTTTTTTTGGTACGAGGAACTTATCATGAATCCACTGATTTCTGCCGCTTCCGTTATTGCTGCTGGATTGGCTGTAGGGCTTGCTTCTATTGGACCTGGAGTTGGTCAAGGTACTGCTGCGGGTCAAGCTGTAGAAGGTATCGCGAGACAGCCCGAGGCGGAGGGAAAAATACGAGGTACTTTATTGCTTAGTCTAGCTTTCATGGAAGCTTTAACAATTTATGGCTTGGTTGTAGCATTAGCACTTTTATTTGCTAATCCTTTTGTTTAATATTAGAAATATGCAAAATTTTTATTTTGCATATTTTATTGCCTTGGACTTGTGCTTGTGCTTTGCTTTTTCGAATTATATAAAGATTTCATTCCTAGAATTACTTATTCGTTGAGAAAATAACCCACGGGAAGGGCTGATTTGCGGATGAGGAATTAGCATACAAACTCGCTTTCATCCTTCCCGTTTGTGTTCGTAGGCCTTTTAAGAGGGGTTGCAACCAAGAAGGTAATTCAATATTTCTAAATCTAATAGATTTTTGATTCGATTTAAAAAGTAGGAAACTAGAAATATATAGATATAGGGCAAAGTAATACAAAAAGAACTCTGTTCGATTTTTTAGTCTATCTATAGAGGAGATCATATGAAAAATGTAACCGATTCTTTCGTTTCTTTGGGCCAATGGCCATCCGCCGGGAGTTTCGGGTTTAATACCGATATTTTAGCAACAAATCTAATAAATCTAAGTGTAGTGCTTGGGGTCTTGATCTTTTTTGGAAAGGGAGTGTGTGCGAGTTGTTTATTTCAAGAATAGGCTGGATCCAACCAGATGTACTTTTTCTCTTATAACTAGGAAAGTTATACCTAAGAAAGAAGGGTGCATGATCTCGCGAATTACTTCTGAATAAATTCAGAAATCATATGTAAGAACTATAGCATTTCGTAATTTATTGGAAAATCCACTTTGATTCTCTATCAACCAATAATATGGGCCCATTAACATGGTTAAAGCTAAACTGTTTGAAGTCCAGACGCAGCATGGTACTCTTTCTACCACTATGTTAATATAGAGATGGTTTCAAATAAATAATTTTTATCAATAGAGAACACTCATATTGATAAAATGATTTGAACTACTTATTGGGGATTTTATCCCCTTTTTTAGCCAATGCTGAATCGATGACCTATGTATTGTGTATAAAGTAAGAAAAACTTCTTGGATTAAAAAAGTAAACAATTTTGCTGACAATTACATATTTTTTGTTTGGTCAGAAGAGTCCTCCGAATTTTTTTGTCTTGGATTAGTTTGAGATTTTGATTTCATTTTGGAATATGACAAGAGAATAGAGGATAGGCTCATTACATTAACAAGAAAGATATGGTAATTTACATTGAGCGTGAGAGCCAAATGAATCGAAAGATTCATGTTTGGTTCGGGAAGGGATCATGGAATTTTTGAAATGAATGGAAAGATAATCTACTTTCAT